TCGCTTTTGCCAATGATCGAATCAAAGAAATAAGTGGAACTCTAGTATCCAATTTCTTCATAGCATTCTCTATTAAAAAAGCGTTGTCCAACATTTGACTCCGTACCAGGAAAGAATTTAGTCGGACACTTGAAAAATAGGCCAAAAAGTCGATAGAATTCTTGGATAATGGGTTTAAATAGATCCTTTCCGGTTGAGACCACGCATAAAAGTTAGATTGACATAAATTTACAAGGTAAAATTTCCATTTATTCATCAAAAAAGGCGTATCCTTTGAAGCCAAAATGGCTTTTCCTTGATATCTAACATAATGAGTGCAAGGATCCTTCAAAAACCACAGGATAACCTTCAAATGATTAGGAAAGACTTTTGCAAGATGTTCTATTTTTCCGTAGAAATGGATTCGCTCAAGAAGGACCTGAGAGGATTTTGACCATAAATGAGAATCTCGGTTACGTAGAAAAAGGAAGATAGATTCGTATTCATATACATAAGAATTATATAGGAACCAGAAAAATTTTGGATTACTTTGTGAAAGTGAAAAGATATAAATGGATTTCTGTGAAGTAAGAAGACTATTCCACTTCCAACACTCATGAAGAATAAATCGACATAAATGCAAAGAAGAAACATCTTTCACCCAACAACGAAGGAGTTGAACCACGATTTCGAGATGGATCGGATAGGGTATTAGTACATGTAATACATAATTTAAATGTGAAAATTTGTCCTCTAAAAAGGGAAATATGGAATGAATTGATCGTAAATTATGAGATTTGACCTTTTCTGACCTTTCTAAACAAGATGTGAATCGTGTGGAAAATGGAATTTCCATAATAAGGGAGAACCCCTCCGATATCATTTGATAATATAAATTATTGTTGTATCGAAAAAACAAATTTTGATTCGAATATTTAGTGGAAATAATCAAAAAATTTTGTTGATACATTCGAGTAATTAAACGTTTTACAATTCGTAAACTCAATTTATGGTCATACCTGACATTTTGTGACAACAGGGACTTATTTAAACCAGGATTATGAGCAAATACATAAATATACTCCCGAAAAATAAGTGGATATAGGAAGTCATGCTGCTGCGATGGATCTAATTCTAAATATCCTTGAAACTCTTCCATTTGAAATTTCATAAAAAAGCAAGGTTTTTGGGATTCTCAAGTGATACATAGTGCGATACAGTCAAAACAAGAGTATTTATAGTTAATAGTTAAGAAAAAAAGAAATAATAAATAGAGTAAGATAACGAAAAAATACCTCGGCAAAAGAGAAAGTCATCAACGGATTCTCTATCCTCTCCTTTATCCATCTAATTGTTTTATGTTCATTAAAGGATAAAAAGATGCCTAGAAGTTTTTTATTTTTGCAAGCCAATCGCTCTTTTGATTTGGGAAACAATCTCTTTATCAATATACTGCTTCTTATACACTTTCGGCTCCACCCCAGAATTATAATATGAATATGGTGAATGGCTAATAGTTAGGACTCATAAAAAAAGGAGAATCCACTTATGGAAAAACCCTTTCCCGCATCAGGCACTAATATTATTTTTAACATATAATTAGATCGGAAAATTCTTCAAATTAAGAAAAGAAGCTCGTTGCTTTTTTCATCTCCCTAGAATTTGAGCTATGGGGCTCTATCCATTTATTCACTTAACCCGACTTTGAGTTTTTTTGGTTTTGCGCCAAGAATTCAAACAAAGTTTTGGATCACTTTGGTAATAAAAAAATTCCTGGAATTCTCCATTGAAACGACATGCTGTTTTTTCCATTCATTCCTTATTATTTTGGATCAGTCGCGGTCTTCCCAACTCTACCGATAGTATGGACGAATTTATTTCTTCATAGAAATGTGTAAAAGATGCTAGCCGCACTTAAAAGCCGAGTACTCTACCGTTGAGTTAGCAACCCCCCCCAAAAAACCTATTATTAAATTAATAAATCAAAATTAAGATAGATAGATACAATCGAAATCCCAATAAAAAGAAAAGAAATTGAATTCCCCGGCGCATGAAACTGAAAGATAAAAAGGAGAATTGATTCGAAACATAAAAACGAACGGATCAGATAAAACTACAAGAAATTATCAACTAAAAATGAAGGATATAATCCAAATTCAGAAATCCTTTCTTGCTGTCGCTTATCTTATCCCCTGCTATGTAATGAAGTAAAAAAAAAGGTATAACAATAGATGCAGTTATCCACAACGAATTATATTTGGTTGAGAGGCTACTGTCAATATGAGTGTGAATGTTGAGAAAAAAATACACTTGATAACGAATACAATAAAGAAAGCAAAAAATTCTATAAAATTCCATATTCTTCTATATCTTCTATATATATATATATATATCATAGAATATATAGAAGAATAAGTTGTTTATTTCTTATTAGTTTATTTTTATTTATATATTCTAAAAATAGAAATAAAAATAAACTAATAAGAAATAAACACAAGCTTTATGCTTGTGTTTATTTGAATGGTGTTTCCGTAATAGATAGGGATAGAAAAAAGTTTAGGCGTAAAGAATTCATTGTTAATTGAATTCCAACCAAAAATACTCCACGAAAAAGGCAAGGCTATGACGAAATTTTCATTATAAAACCCTTTTTTTCATTTATTCACTTGTATTTGATCTTTTTTCTCTCCATCTTTTATCAATTATCAATTTCTCTCAAAAACATTGTCAATTACAACATATGATATTACTAATACCTAGCACTCGTAATACCTAAAAATATTCCATAAAATAAAGAAATTGATAGGTAAGAATCAAACAGAAAGAAGCGGAGTAGAAAATAAGGGTTGACCAAGTTATATAGTTATATATAAATCATATAACCCCCCGTTTTTTTATTTCATTGATTGAATTCTCTTTGATTAAGGCGGAGTTACATAAAAAAACCGATTTCTTTGAAATATCTTGAACAGTTTCTGTAGGTTGAGCACCCCTTTCAAGGAAATAGAGAATATCAGGAAAATTTAAATAGGTCTGATTTTTTATTGGATCATAAAAACCAACCTTTCGAAGTGGTTTGCCATCTCTTCGGGATCGAACATCCATTGCAACGATTCGATAAATAGTTCGTTGTTTTCTACCACAGCGTCTCAAACGAAGTTTGAGCATATGCCTCCTTTAGCTAAAGCATGTAATTCCATTAAGGAATCATAAATAAATAAGTAATTGTAATTGGTTGAGGGGTACTATCGATATCTATATTTTATCCATATTTTTGAGTAATCCAAAATTTTCACTTAGATATCTAGCTAATCTATACGATCTATTTGAATTCTTTATTTTTTTTATGTTTCTATATGAATATGTAATGTAATTTCTTTTTTGTTTACATATTTTACATCCGTAAATAGATTAGATTAATAGACCTCACTTAATTCTATTGATTGAATTAAGTGAATTAAGCGAGGTCTATTTCGAACTTAGAACTAATTAGAATTACAGAAAGGTGCTCAAAAAGACAAGCTTTTTTGATTCTAAAAAGATTTATTTTGATATAGTTAAACTATGAATAATTATTCTGATATACTGAGAATAGATACTCTTATATTTATATATTTATATAAAGAATATAAATATATAAATAGTAATAAAAATCAAATTTGATTTTATATTCTATATGGGTATGCTCTGGGACGGAAGGATTCGAACCTCCGAATGGCGGGACCAAAACCCGTTGCCTTACCACTTGGCCACGCCCCATTTCTATTCGTTACTACTAAACACTAATAGTGTTGTTGGTTGTTCGTCAATTCCAGTCAAAAATTTCTATGAACTAGATAGCTCATAGGATTTTGATACATGTAGATATAAAATGAAACTTCATTTATTGATCATAATATATAATTCAATTAAGATATTGGATGAAAGTACGATTTCTTCTATTCGTTTTTTTTTCAGAATTGAATGAAGAATTTTTGCTTGGTATACTCCAGCTTTTTACATTACTTTAGTCATTTTTAGATTAAAAATTTAAAAATCTATTATATTAATAACTCAAAAACAAAAAAAGTATCTTTCTATGTTTAAGAATCAAAATTATGTTATGCTTAATATCTTTAGTTTGATCTGGATCTGTTTTAATTATGCCCTTTATTCAAGCAGTTTTGTCTTGGCCAAATTGCCAGAGGCCTACGCTTTTTTGAAACCGATCGTAGATATTATGCCTGTAATCCCTCTTTTCTTTTTTCTTTTAGCCTTTGTTTGGCAAGCTGCTGTAAGTTTTCGATAAGATCTTAAATACCGTACTACAAAATTCATAATTGAGTCCCGAAAAAAATAAAACAATTGATAAGATCAGATGAGTCTTACAGTATGAACCCTGAAATAAACGATTGAGATTCATATATAACCGCGAAAAAGCTAGATCAACTCATTTATAGAATATAGATAAGTATAAATAAATATTCTAATTAGAGTCTCCTCCGCAATATCTGAAAAAAAAAATGAAAAATTAGAATAAAAGACTCAACCCAACTTTAGATTTAGAAACAGATTTCTGAAAAATTTGATCTTTTTTCTATGTTCTAAAAATTGAAAATCTATTCTCTTTTTCCCAAACAAATAAAGAAGATCTTGGAGATTATGTAATGCTTACTCTCAAACTTTTTGTTTATACGGTAGTGATATTCTTTGTTTCTCTATTCATCTTCGGATTCCTATCTAATGATCCAGGACGAAATCCCGGACGTGAAGAATAAAAAAAAATTGTTTTCTTTTCTTCATTTTTAACTGTTTTTAGGATTTTATCTCTTTCACATCCTTAACCATAAAAATGAAAAGAAAAACGATTATAAAGAACGTTTTTTCAAAAAAAAAATAAGGGGATTAATTCGAAAGAAAATAAAAATACCAAGAGTTACCAACGTAACAGAAAGGGAAAGAGAGGGATTCGAACCCTCGGTACAAAAGATTCGTACAACGGATTAGCAATCCGACGCTTTAGTCCACTCAGCCATCTCTCCCAATTAATTTAATTGGTAAAATTTCAAAAGTTCCATATATAAAAAAGTATGTAATGCTTGCCAAATGAAAAAAAAAGCGCTTTTTTGTCTCACTACCTTTTAACTATTACTATCACACTTTTACTATAATAGATAGTGTAAAATTTTGTTTTTTAATTATTCATTAATAATTAATATAAGGGTTTTAGATCCTTATATAAAAGCTTTAATTTATATAGAAGAATAAATAACTAATAAATCTATTTTAAATAGAAATTCTAGTGAAATATTCTATTTTTAAGTCAAATATAAAAATTAGACACATTAATAATAAAAATTTAGAAATTACAGAAGAATACTATATATGTAAATAGCTTCTCATATCAATTTCATATGAAAAGGTCATATGAAATAGCTCTCCTTTTTCTTGTTGATTTCCACGGCCTGGCCCCGGTCGGTACCTAGCCGGGCCCCTTTTTTGTCATTCAAACAAGAAGGAAAAAGAAGAATAGGGGAATATTTCCATTTCTGTTTTCTATAATTAAAGAATCATAGTCTCATTTCTTATTTTATTGTTTTTTTTACTGGATAAAAAAAAAGGACCCTGCTTTCTTGAAGAATACCTTTATTTTGGTTCTGAATTAATGAGCTTTGGCCAGCAGTCACCAAAACCCCTTTCGAAAAAGAAAGAGCTTTTTTAGTTATTTAAATAGTTAGTTAAACAGGAAGGAGTTTTCCTTTCCTAAAGTGTACTGACAAAAAACTAAGTCAATGCTCCCCTTTTCGTTTTGATGATTCTTCTTTGATCATATATTAATTACGACTAATTACTTTACTCGACAAAAAATCCTTTATATATAATAATGGGATTATAGCGGGTATAGTTTAGTGGTAAAAGTGTGATTCGTTCTAATAGCCCCTTAATGGTTAAGGGGTCCTTCAATTGGATTCATAGTCCGATCAAAAACTTTATTTCTTAAAAGGATTCAATCCTTTACCTTTCAATAAAAGATTCGAAGAAGAATATACATTCTCGTAATTTGTATCCAAGAGTAAACTATAACTTCATAAACAGAAATTGGATTTTGAAATTACGAAACAAAATGTTCTCAATTGAATGAATACATTCAATTGAATGAGTATGAGTAAAGGGTCCATGGATAAATATAGAAAAGTTTATTTATAATCGTAACTAAATCTTTGATTTTTGTTTAGAAAAGATTAAAGCGAAATAGCTATTAAAAGGTGACTTTGGTTTACTAGAGACATTGAGTTTTGTTTGATTTTATTAGCCCGGCGTAAACAAAAAACTTTTCCTAAGGATTCTTTCAATTCAAATAGAAATAGATAACGAAGTAACTAGAAAAATTGTTCAAATTCCTCTCCCCCATTCTTCTATAGGGATCATCTAGAAAGCGCCTTCTTTTGACCGCAGTAAGAGAGAAAGCCGACATAGATGTTATGGGTCCAAGTTCAAAAAAAGAATCAAGGTTTTAGTTGTTATTAATAACAATTCAATATAAAAATCTAAAAATACTAAATCAATTTAATTCTTTTTTATTATTAAGATTAAGAAATTAATATTAAATATTAAAAGAATTTTTTGGGTTCACATTTTTTATACGATGATATGGGAATTTCTCAATATTCCATAAAGGAGCCGAATGAAACCAAAGTTTCATGTTCGGTTTTGAATTAGAGACATTAAGATAAATCAACGTCGACTATAACCCTCAGCCTTCCAAGCTAACGATGCGGGTTCGATTCCCGCTACCCGCTTTATCTATTATTCTAGGCAAGTAAAGTCTAGAATAATAATATAGGATGCATTAGAATCTAAATTCTAATCTAATAGAATACCAAGGAATAATTCTACGAAAAACTTTCTTTTTTTGCATAAAAGTCCGAATATTTTATTCAAATCTAAAATATTCAAATTATTAATAATCTTAATTAATTAAGATACTATGATATATTATTGGATATAATATCAAATTTGAAAAATTTTGAGTATTTATTATACATACCTTTTTTTGACTCAAAATAAATTACATTTTGAATTTTTTATTTATATTAATTTTCTATATTAATAATTAATAGAGAATTCTAAAAATCTAATAATTATCTCGCATTCTTTTTCTTTAATTCTTTAAAGTAAAAAAAAAAAAACAAATTGGAATGAAAAGCGTCCATTGTCTAATGGATAGGACAGAGGTCTTCTAAACCTTTAGTATAGGTTCAAATCCTATTGGACGCATGGACGCAATTGATTTCCATATCTTTGTTAGATTTTCATCTATGTCAAAATTTAGGGTTTTTCTAAGAGACACTTAATCTTATACTAGATTACTAGATATTCGAATTTTATTCTAAATATAAATAGAATTATTTATAGATATAGAAATAGATATATAGTATGTTATACTATAATAAGCTTTATAGTATAATTGATTCATTCATTTTTTTACTCTTACTTTAATAATAGAATTCAAAATTCTAAGTAAAATTTCAATTTAAATGA